TACTTTTTTAACTAGGGAGAAGATAAACTCAATTTAAGTATGCAAAACTTATTTTTTTATTAAAATACCTAATCCAATAATTTTGCTCTATAAAGAGACCTTCTGCTTGGAAAGCAAACATGCTTTAACACCCCAAAATTCGCATCAACTAACAGATTCCTTCATCCCCACAAAATGACATTCTTAATAAACTAGATACGAGACAAGCGAAGGGTGGGGCTACCCTCCCATTTATTAATTAACAGTCAATCGCTTTAGAACTTAAGCTAACCCTTCCTCCTCAATGAGTTTAATTAAACGCAACTATAAGAGGTTAGCTGCACGGGTGGGGCACCCTTCCATTTATTCATTAAAGGTTTACCGCTTAAAAACTCGGGCTAACCCCTCACCTTTAATGAGCCTGCCTTCCACACCTACGGTGGACCGGCTTCCCCACCCGTGCAGATTTGCAGCCCACTCGGAACCTTATCGCAGATTTGGAGTCTGCGATTTAGGTTGGTGTAAAAAGGCAAACAGAATTGAACTGCTTAAAACTACGATTAGAAGTCGTCTTTTTTCTCCAGAACCTTTCAAGAATTTTAAATTTACCTTAAAAATCAACCCAACTTACTAGAATAATAAACCCAACTTTCTAGAATAGCTCCCCTAAAATCAATAATTCAAATAATTAATAAATTAGGCATATTATAAATAAACATAAAGATATAGGTAAAACTCCTTTCCAGCAGAAGTCCATTAATATATCATATCGATACCGGGGTAGAGTTGCCCGAACCAAAACAAACCCTATTGAAATTAGAACTGCCAAAACAGATATAAGAAATGGACCCACCTTACCAAAAAACAGCGAAACGCTAACCACCCTTATAAACACCATTCTTCCGTACTCTCTTAAAGCAATTAAAGCAAATAAAAACCCCCCTATTTCTACATGGTAACCAGCTACTAACTCTGATTCACCCTCTACAAAATCAAAGGGCGCTCGATTAGTCTCTGCTAAAATACTTACAAATCATAAAAAAAATAATTCCAAACCCACTGCTAATAATCCCACCCCATCTGAAACCTTTTTCAAATCAAACCTCGGAATAAACAAAAGTGGGCATAACAACAAAGTTGTTATTACTACTTCATAAGAAATTCTCTGAGCCACTGCTCGCATGGCCCCTAATATAGAATAAGTCGAGTTAGATCTCCACCCAGCTAAAATCAAACCAAATACATTACATGCAGAAACCCTAATAAAAAACAAAATTCCAAACTTTAGATAAACGCCAGGCCTTATGGAGGGGAAAATTAACCATAGGCTAAATGATAAGACAAATAAAATAATAGGAGATATTACAAACAACCCAAAATTAGCCTTACCGGGAACTACTAGACCTTTAGATACTAATTTAACCCCGTCAGCCACTGCCTGAACGAACCCTTTAAGACTAGGTTTATTAGGCCCATGGCGAAGCTGAAAGACCCCTAAACCTTTACGCTCTAAAACAATAAAGAATGCTACCCTTACTAATATAAGAGCTATTGTTAATACTAAAGAGATAAGTCTTGACACCATAATTAGATTTCTCTAAAAACAAATTGTATTTATACCTCCGATCCTTTCGTACAAAGAGAAAATTAATTTAAAGATAGAAACCAACCTAGCTCACGCCGGTTTTAACTCAGATCATGTAGGGATTTAAAGGACGAACAGTCCCACTTTAAGAGCTGCTGCACCCTTAAGTCTACCCTAATCCAACATCGAGGTCGCACTTACGGCCTTAGATAAGAACTCTCTGGTCGTCTTGCGCTGTTATCCCCGCGGTAACTTTTTCTTATTATCATCAACAGATGGATCAATAACAAAAACTGGAGGTTTATTCTTCTCCTTTATTGCCCCAATAAAACTGAAAAAAAAAGTAATTACTATTTTTCCTCTTAAGCTCGACGGGGTCTTCTCGTCTTTTAAGCTTATCTCAGGCTTTTCACTAAGAAGGAAATTTAAATAAACTTCTTTTAAGACAGCCACCCCACGTCAACCCATTCATTCAGACCCTAATTAAGGGACAAATTATTACGCTACTTTAAAAATTATCCTTTCCGTTTAGACATTTACCACTGGGCAGGGACTACCCCCAATTCCAATCTGCGGGGGGAGATGTTTTTGGTAAACAGGCGCAGGGTATATTTGCCGAGTTCCTCAAAAAAAATTACTTTATCAACAACATAAGCTAGTTAAATTATAAGATAAAAACTAATAATTTATAAAATCTACTAATTCTAAGCTAATTAAAAACGTTTTGTTAACATTATTAGTTGGGTATAAAATTTATTCAAATACTTAAAGGTTAGTTTATAAAAAACTTCAAAGATAGGAAATATAAACCCTTCTTCTCCTTAAATAAGTTCATAGCTGCCCTACCGCTTAACCGAAAGGGCCTGAGTAAAAGTAAAAAGAAATATGAATAAATTTCATACTCTTCAATTCTTAAACCAATGCTAAACATTTTTTCCCAACAACCAGATATCAGGTTGTGCGACAACATATCATTACTACTTAACTCTCACACTTTAGTTATATAACAATAAAGACACTAAATTAAGTAGATCCCAACCTTTCAGGAAAAACCATAAAGGTATTACCCTTCTAAGACCATGATACAAAAAGTACGGGATAAACCCTTCTTTTATTTATTTCTTGCTACCCCTTCGGATATTTATTAATTATAATATCTTTCTCTTTTACTTAACTTTAAGACAATTCTTTCAAAATCATAAACTTTAAAATTACGTATTACTCTCTAAACACAAACCGCTCTCAAATCAAACAAATTGGAGTGTATAAAAAAAAGAAACTAAAATAAAAAAGTGTGCATCCTTGACCAATAGCAATATAAGGGTCTTCAACAGGACAAGTTCCAATCCATGTTAACAGAAAAAAATCAATAACAAATAATCAGAAATACAACTGCCCCAGTAAATTAAAAGCTACTCCACGAAAACTAGGCCGAATTGATAAGGGTAAGAAATATAAAATAACAATAGATATTAAAAGCGCAAAAGCCCCTCCCCTTTTTCTTGGAATGCTCCGTAAAATAGTATAAGCAAACAGAAAATACCACTCAGGCTGAATATGAACTGGCGTTTTTATAGGGTCTGCTTTAATAAAATTATAGGCATTGCCAAAATAATCAGGGGCAATAAGGCAAATACCAACTGTTACACCTACTAAAGCTAAAATTCCAACCAGATCCCTTCTTCTATAATAAGGGTGGAATGGAACACAATCCATATCTGATCTAACACCTAAAGGATTACTTGATCCATGGTCATGGAGGTAGATAATATGAACAATTACAAATACCAATATAATAAAAGGAAGAAGAAAGTGAAGAACAAAAAACCGCTTTAGAGTAGGATCTCCAATGGTAAAACCACCTCATACTCATTCAGCCAATATCTGTCCAATATACGGAATAGCTGTTAACAGGTTAGTAATAACAGTAGCCCCCCAGTAAGATATTTGCCCCCAGGGTAAAACATAACCAAAAAAAGCCTCTGCTATCGCACACAGGTACAATGTTACACCTACTATTCAAGTTTTAACAAAATAGAAAGAATGATAATAAAGACCACGTCCTATGTGAATATATATACAAGCAAAAAACATTCTAGCACCATTAGCATGATACCTACGTAGTAACCAACCATTAGGAACATCTCGCACAATATGACACACGGATTCAAATGCAACATCTACATGCGGTGTATAATGCACTACTAATAATAAACCCGTCAAAATCTGTCTTGCCAGACAAAATCCTAATATAGATCCAAAATTTCATCAAAAATTAAGATTTTTAGGAGCAGGGAGATCATATACAGCAGATCTAATTATCCCAAATACCCCTTGCTTACGAATAATTCTTCTTCCACTTCTCTCAATCAAAGAGATAAGGATGAGTCGAACACCCCCCTAAGGACTTCAAAACCTTAAGGAAACCAATATTTACCTCCTCAGGAATACCCCTATTTTTAGCGTGAAAAACTAACGTATTTAATTATACTAGAGAAAAGGGGGGAAAAACCTCCTTAGCAGGATTATGAATCCTAAAACTTAAAAATATAGTTTACCCCTTTAATATCAAATAGAGCCATTAAGATAAACAACAAAATAAAGCCCTAATCAAACTACATCTACAAAGTGTCAATACCAAATAGCAAATTGTAGACCTACATGACGGTATCGCACCTGAAAGTGACCTAATATAGCTCGCCCAAGACAAACAGCCAGCCAAACAGTTCCAGCCACTACATGAAGCCCATGGAAACCTGTTATAATATAAAAACATGACCCATAAACCCCATCATTTATTCTAAAACTCATCCATCAATATTCGTATATTTGCAATAACAGGAAAGTAAATCCTAAAAAAACAGTTAACCCTAATCTAAGCTCCAATTCTGGGTTTTTCTCAGATCACTTAAACTTATTAGACTTTACAGCTTTGTGAGCATAAGTCACAGTCAACCCTGACCCCACTAAAAGAAATCTATTTAACAAAGGAATTCCTCAAGGGTTCAAACATTTAATACCTTTTGGAGGAAATCTTAAATTTATTCTTAAATTCCCTCAACACGCATGAAGAAAGGCTCAAAAAAAAGACAGGAAAAATGCGCCTTCCGACAAAATAAATAAACCCATCCCTATTTTCATTCCCCGAACAACTAATCGAGTATGGTAACCTCGACGTCCTTCAAAAATCACATCAGAAAATCAATTGCGCATAACAATTCCTATTGACGTCACACCGCCTAACCTTATAAAAACCCTTCACCCGGGTAGAAGGCTGTGTATAAATAAAACTAAAGATGATACAGTCCAAACTGCTCATATTCTTATAAAAATAGGCCATTTCCTAGCATTTAGCACGGGATACCCACTTAAACCAAAACTAAAAGCTAAACTTCGCAACTAAGGTAAAGAGGGGATAACCCCTTCCTTCGGATTACAAAACCGAAATCCTTTTAGACCACTCTACCACTTAATAAAGCGCCTCCCTTTTTCCCACATATACCAGCAACAACCACTATTATTACAAACAAAAGAAAACAGAGATAAATAGAGGTAACCCCCCACCTATAAGTAAAACCCATTCCACATAGTTGAAATATTGCATAGGCCCTTTCACATAGCCGACCTCAACCTAAACAACTAAGGTAACCCCTTAACCAAAACAAACATCTAAACAATAATATTAGTACAGGAAGCTTAGAGCCTCTAGCAGAAAAAGATGCCATAGGACTTAAAGCAGTTGCATAAGCGAAAATCACAAGCATACCCCCCACAATAATTATAAACAAAACAAAACCAAAAAAAACTCTTTTATACAAACATATTCTTACCCTCACACTCCTCACTAGCGGGACTAATAGTAAACCTAAAGACAAAGGGTGTTCAACCACTACTCTTATTACAGAAAATACCAGAATTAAAATAAAGAATGTTTTTACTAACACACTAATTAACTACACCTTAGGGTACAGTTTCCATGTTACAACTTATCTAGACTTTCAGATACAAGAGTGTTGGGCGGTTTGTACGCACTACGATTCACAATTCAAAAAGATCCTCTACCCATTTTTACTGTCAAGTCCACCTTTTGGAGGGTTCTAAGCCTCCTTCTTTTATTTCAAAAAGAAACCCGTATTTATTTTAAAACTGTAGCTCAGCTAAGCCCTTAATACTATCTCCACATTTACCTGAATTATTCCCCACTTAGGTAACCCCGCATTGCTCCTTTAAAACACACTTTCAACGGCTGTATAGAAAAAATAATTAAGGTAAGGTTTTCGAGGGCCATCGATTTAACCGCCAAACTCCCCTGACCGAATTCGTAATACCGCCAAGTCTGTTGACTTTAGTAACTTATTTTTGTCACCCGTCACCATAGAAACTTTTTCGCCATAAATAAGGGGATTTGCCCCGTCTTCTTTGCCAGGTTTCAAAATAACTCGCTTTTAACAATTTAAGACTTTCATATTATCGCTACGAAATATATTAACTAGAACTATAAAATTAACAAGATTTTTTTCTACATTTATCTTAACTCAAGGCGCTGGTTTAACCGCTGGTGCTGGCACCACTCTTACCCGCCTTTTAAGAGATATACTGGCACAAAGAAAACTTTTATTACCAATGTTATGAACTATAGCTGCTTTATTATTACAGTGTACTGGCTAGAACTAATCTACCCTAGTTAATAAGAATTAATCTTAGTTATACACTAAAAAACACTCTCCCTAAAGTCATACTGTCCAATAATTCTTCATCGCTAAAACAATAAACCCACACCAGACTTTCTTTATATGTAAAAAACATCTAAACAAAAACTTAGAAAAAATAAACTATAAGAAATTATGTATATCAAAGGGACTCCAATAAACTCCCTTACTCAACTTTTCCCTAAGGAACTAACACCTCCATGAGAAACCCTTCTATATAAATATAGAGAGTAAGCAGCCCCTAAAAAACTAATAAACCCTATGGGAATAATTAACACTCAAGAAAGAAAGCTACCTCTAGATAGTAGCATTACCTCGGATACAAAGTTAACTCCAGGAGGACAACCCATACCTAAAACACAAGCCAGAAATAATAGTAAACTTATAATAGGCCTCACTCTTAATAAACCCTTACTTAATATCATTCTACGAGAGTGGAAAATTTTATACCTATAATTAGCAAGTCCAAATAATAAAGGCCTTCTCAAGCCATGGGCAAACATCATAACTAAAGCCCCGGATCACCCAACTGCTCTACAAGAAAAAATTCCAATTACCACAAGCCTTATATGGCTAATAGAGGAATAAGCAATCAAGCTTTTTAAATCCGCTTGAATTAAACAAATTATAGAACTAATAACGCCCCCTCAAATTCTAAAGCCCATTAGAAATTCCCCAAACAACCCCATCCCCCAACTAAATCTATATATCACCCGTATAAGACCGTAACAACCAAATTTAAGCAAAACCCCCGCTAAAATCATAGACCCAGCCACAGGGGCCTCTACGTGAGCCTTAGGTAATCAAGAATGAACCCCAAAAACGGGTATTTTTACAAAAAACCCTAGAAAAAGAATAAACCAAACTAGTCTTCTTAATTCTATTCTTTCTGCTATCAATAAAAATATAGTATCTGAACCATAAGTAACACAAGCCCAACAAACTATTATTATAAAAGGAAGAGAGCCTGTTACCGTGTATAAGATTAAGCTCATACAAGCTTGTAAACGCTCAGGCTGATAGCCTCACCCTAAGATTAATGCTACGAGAGGAATAAGACCAGCTTCAAAGAAAATAAAGAAAAGAACAAACCCCCTTCTAATAAAAAACACTAGTCTAATAAATACCCTTAAAACCAAGCTAAAACAAAAATTAGAATTACCTATATCTCTTCCAGAAGAAATAAATGATATTATTCCTACTACCATAACTAAGATTACCATCACGAACCTTAGCTGGTCTAAGCTAAATCAAGGCCTTATAACGCTTAGACGCCTAGAAAACCCACCTATTAAAGCTAATAGGTATATAAAACCTAGGCCAAATATTAAACTAACACCGTAACCTCTTAGTGAAAGTCCTATAGATACTAAAACTCTAAGATTAAAAATTATAACGTCGCTTCCCGCTTCACCAAAGAACGACAATAAACAAAAATACGCTTGAAATTACCCTTAAATACATTATAACCCAAAAAGGAGTGGAGAACTGAGCCAATTTTCCCCCCAGAGAAAACTCTTCTCTGCCGCTTCAAGGCAACACTTTACATAAGCTATAGGGGGGAGGGGGAAACCTTCCACTCCTGGAACCTAAATCCAATGTATTACCTTCTACTACCCTCATTAAGAAAGGAATAAATCCTAACTCTGGATCTTAAATCCAGCGTATTACATTCTACTACTCTTAATAAGATTGAAAGGGAGTAAGGCCACTTACTATCTCAGCCACCAAAAAACTACGTAATACTACTACCCTTTCAATAATATTCTTTATATATAGAAGCGTCGGTATTCTTCTACATATTGGAATTAAAAGTTCCACGCTTTTATTTAAGCTACGACCCTCTGTTAATTCATCCCTAAACCTTTAACATAAATAAACTACTAAACTTAGCCCTCCCGAAACCTCGTACTACCCTTACCAACAAGCTAAACCCCAAAACAGCTTCACAAACAGCAAAAGTAAAGAAAACCAAGGAAAATCTCCATCTAAACCCATAATTCAATAAAATGGTAAGCCCAAACAACCTAACAGCTATTATTTCTATTCCTAATATTACCATTATTACATGATGGCGCTCCGAAAAAATAATACATAAAGAACTTCTAAATAAAACTAATATCATTACAAGCAACTGATCAAGGAAAACTAGTTCCAATCCTATAACATCATAATAGGTAAAGTACACCCTTTTTCTTAATCCATTTTAATAGAAATACATTTTTAAATATAAGCGCCATCAATAACAGTAAACTCATTGTAAAGACTTTAAAACTCTACTCCTAATATCAAGACCCTCTAAAAGAGATCTCTAACCCCCAAAGCTAGAAGATTACTTATCCTAGTATCTTGAAACCCTTCGCCTAAATAATTAAAGAATAAATAAATAATAGGGCCATTACTTAATAGAGATGAGTAAAAATCCCTTATTTTGTGCCGAAAACAAAAACATTATAATATGATAATCCCTAAAGTATAAACTTCATGCTTTCTCTACTAAAATTCTAAGCAAATCTTATTAATTTACCATTAAAAAGTATTTTAAGGGTACTGCAACATCGTTGGGTCATGAGCCCAATAGATTAGTTTATCCTACCTCAAAATAGATAACCCTAAACCCTATAAAACAGCCTATAGAACACTTCTATTCAACATAAGTTAATTATAATAGTAAATTCAAAATTATATCCTTACTAATTCTTCAGAATAATCTAGACTCTTTTATACAAAGTACTAGTAGAGGGGTTCATACCCCGGGTCTGGGATTGCATTTCCAGCCTACTTTATCTTATAGTTCCCCACCAAATAACTCTTACTGAGGAAAGCCTTAAATAAAAATAAATAACCTTTCCTCAGCAAGGTTAATCCATACTCTTTTCATACACAAACTGGTAGAGGGGTTCATACCCCGGTCTGGGATTGCATTTCCAGCCTACTTTATCTTATAGTTCCCCACCAAATAACTCTTACTGAGAAAAGCCTTAAATAAAAATAAATAACCTTTTCTCAGCAAGGTTAATCTATACTCTTTTCATACACGAACTGGTAGAGGGGTTCATACCCCGGTCTGAGATTGCACTTCCAGCCTACTTTATCTTATAGTTCCCCACCAAATAACTCTTACTGAGGAAAGCCTTAAATAAAAATAAATAACCTTTCCTCAGCAAGGTTAATCCATACTCTTTTCATACACGAACTGGTAGAGGGGTTCATACCCCGGTCTGAAATTGCACTTCCAGCCTACTTTATCTTATAGTTCCCCACCAAATAACTCTTACTGAGGAAAGCCTTAATATAAAATAAATAACCTTTCCTCAGCAAGGTTAATCCATACTCTTTTCATACACGAACTGGTAGAGGGGTTCATACCCCGGTCTGAGATTGCACTTCCAGCCTACTTTATCTTATAGTTCCCCACCAAATAACTCTTACTGAGGAAAGCCTTAATATAAAATAAATAACCTTTCCTCAGTAAGCGCCTTAAACTCTATTTATATTAATAAAATAATCAAGGAGGCCCGACCCCAATCCTGGTGCTACAAACCAGTGCAAATATATTTTGTCTTCTTGATTTACGGCCTTATTGTGGAATAAATAATAAGGCTGTTACTCCATAAGGGGAGAGGTAAAACCCCATTTCTTCTGTGTAAAAGAAGTACATTAGTATTATGTTACCCCCCACAAAAACCTACCGGTTGCCTATCCAACCGCCTATAATTCAAGTCAATAATCTTTACGTTAAAACCTCTTTATTAAATTTATTTTAGATTATCACCCGAAACTCTGTATAGAATCGAGAGCAGCATAGTTTTTATATGTTGCGCTTTAACATTAGAGATTTCTCATCTACCCTCAGCCCAATTCTTCTTCCTTTTAATAATTTAAAACTAGGTGATTGGATAGGCATCCGGAAGGGGGGGGGGAAGAGAGAGAAAGAGGGATTTGGAGGATTTAATCTTCCAAATCCCTCTTTCCCCTTTACCTTTTATACCTTCTCTTCTTTTCTTTTCTTTTTTAACCCCGTTTTTATATGTTGCGTTTTAAGATTAGAGCTTTCTCATCTACTTTCAGCCCAATTCTCCTTCCTTTTAATACTTTAAAACTAAGTGATTGCCATTTAATTTTAATCCGGGAAACGTTTAAACCCGTTATTTTTAACTTTTATTGTATACCCCCGCCCAAATTAAATAATACGGCTCTAATATAGGTATCCGGAAGGGGGAGAGGGGGAATTTGGGAGGTTTAATCTCCCTTCCCCCTCTCCCCCCTTTACCTTTTATACCTTCTCTTCTTTTCTTTTCTTTTTTAGCCCCGTTTTTATATGTTGCGTTTTAAGGTTAGAGCTTTCTCATCTACTTTCAGCCCAATTCTCCTTCCTTTTAATACTTTAAAACTAAGTGATTGCCATTTAATTTTAATCCGGGAAACGTTTAAACCCGTTATTTTAAACTTTTATTGTATACCCCGCCCAAATTAAATAATACGGCTCTAATATAGGTATCCGGAAGGGGGGAGAGGGGGAATTTGGGAGGTTTAATCTCCCTTCCCCCTCTCCCCCCTTTACCTTTTATACCTTCTCTTCTTTTCTTTTCTTTTTTAGCCCCGTTTTTATATGTTGCGTTTTAAGGTTAGAGCTTTCTCATCTACTTTCAGCCCAATTCTCCCTCCTTTTAATACTTTAAAACTAAGTGATTGCCATTTAATTTTAATCCGGGAAACGTTTAAACCCGTTATTTTTAACTTTTATTGTATACCCCCGCCCAAATTAAATAATACGGCTCTAATATAGGTATCCGGAAGGGGGGAGGGGGGGAATTTGGGAGGTTTAATCTCCCTTCCCCCCCTCCCCCCTTTACCTTTTATACCTTCTCTTCTTTTCTTTTCTTTTTTAGCCCCGTTTTTATATGTTGCGTTTTAAGGTTAGAGCTTTCTCATCTACTTTAAGCCCAATTCTCCTTCCTTTTAATACTTTAAAACTAAGTGATTGCCATTTAATTTTAATCCGGGAAACGTTTAAACCCGTTATTTTTAACTTTTATTGTATACCCCGCCCAAATTAAATAATACGGCTCTAATATAGGTATCCGGAAGGGGGGAGAGGGGGAATTTGGGAGGTTTAATCTCCCTTCCCCCTCTCCCCCCTTTACCTTTTATACCTTCTCTTCTTTTCTTTTCTTTTTTAGCCCCGTTTTTATATGTTGCGTTTTAAGGTTAGAGCTTTCTCATCTACTTTCAGCCCAATTCTCCTTCCTTTTAATACTTTAAAACTAAGTGATTGCCATTTAATTTTAATCCGGGAAACGTTTAAACCCGTTATTTTTAACTTTTATTGTATACCCCCCAAATTAAATAATATGGCTCTAATATAAGGGTCATTTAATAGGTTATTCAACCCTAATCGAAAATATAATTATACTTTAAATCCAAAATCCCCCCCTCTTCTTAAAAATTAAGGTATTCCATTTAAAATTATAAACATCATAGAATTTATAGGCAATTTCCGCCTGTAAATCGCTCCAATTTTAGTCTTTTGTCTATCCTCTTTCACAAGCTTATAATTCTTCCCAATAATCAGCCAACATTTAATAGATTCTAAAGGGCTGTCCAAAATACAATTATAGTTCTAAATCCAGAATTACCCTTCCTCCTAAAAATTAAAATACTCCATTTAGAATTATAAGCGCCATCAAATTCATACATAGTTCTCCCATATAAATATAATAATTATAACCTTTTGTCCATCCCGCTTTATAGACTAATAAAACTGTCCTCTTCTCTTCCCAGTAGTTAGCCAGCATTGATATATTATATAAACCTATCAGAAACATAGTTATAATTCTAAATGGGAAACTCCCTCTCCCAAAAATCAAAATATCCCCATTTAGAATTATAACTACCATGGAATTTATAGGCAATTTCCGCCTGTAAATCGCTGTGATTTTAGCCTTTTGTCTATCCTCCTTCATAAGCTTATAATTCTTACCAATAATTAGCCGACATTTAATAGGTTCTAAAAGCCTGTCGAAAATACAATTATAATTTTAAATCCAAAATTACCTTTCTTCCTAAAAATTAAAATACTCTATTTAGAATTATAAATACCATCGTACTTATAATTCTAAATAGAACATTTTCTACCGCCCAGAAACCAAAATATTTCATTTAGAATTATAAGTACGATGGAATTTATAGGCAATTTCCGCCTGTAAATCGCTTCAATTTTAGCCTTTTGTCTATCCTCCTTCACAAGCTTTTAGTTCTTCCCAATAATCAGCCTACATTTAATAAATTATAAAAGCCTATCAAAATATAATTATAATCTTAAGTCCGGTATTTCCCCTTCTTACTAAAAATCAAAATACCGGACTTAAAATTCTTCATACCACCAAATCTATAAAAATTTTCGCCTATTAATCAATCCAATTCTTGACCTTTTATCTAATTCCCCAGGAAATTTATTTAAACCTCTTCATCCCTGTTAAAAAAACAATACTGAAACCCGCCTATTTGTGCTTTCAACCATAAACTCTACTTATATAGCTCACTCCAAAGAACCCTCATTACACTCGTGAATTAAACCTCACAATAAGATAGAAAAGAAAAAAAATATAAGTGCTGCCATTCCCCCTCTTATAAAATATGGTAAAATTAAAATCAACTCTACATCAAATAATAAAAAAATAATAGCCACCAAATAAAATTTCAGAGAAAATGGGAGCCGGGCACTGGATATTGATTGAAACCCACACTCGAACCCTCTATAACCATCTCGCGTAAAGCGAGATTTTTTCCCAATTAAAAAACCAATCCCTAAAAGACCTGTGCCTAAAACTAAAACTACTAAAAAATATATAATCCCTACTACTAATCCCATACTTATTTTTTTCAAAACCTTCTTCATAATGGCCTATATCAATCTAATTATGAAAAATCTCATTACAACCATATAAAAAAACAATCACCTTCAAACCCCTCAATGATAAGAATCCCTAATTCTTAATTCACTAGCCTCCCTTCTTTTAATAGACACAACTCGATCTAATTCTATTACTCTTTCTATCTGACTGACCCCTATAGAACCTCCTAAAAATCTAGTAGAAACTGGTCTACCCCTAACCGCCCTTAAGAAAAATATCTTTGATACAAAGAAAATTAATAGATTTCTGCTAACTAGACTAAATATTATTAAAAGCACACCTAAAAAAATTCCTGCTAAAATACTTATTATTACCCCTGACTTTTCAATAAAACTAATATACCTTACATCGTTTAGGTCTAATCCCATTCTTTGAAAAATTACCCCCCCAACAACCCTGCCTAAACCTAAAGCGGTTATACACATTCTATATGACCATCTCTCCCAACAAACTCTGGTTGGGGAACCCTCTCCCCCTTTAAATATAATTCACATTAGACGAACTGAATAGCAGCCTGTTAGAAAACAGGTTAAATATACTAGTATTACACCTAACCCTCTCACACCCCCACTTATCAAGCCCTCTAAAAGTATATCCTTAGAAAAAAATCCTGCTGTAAAAGGAAATCCTATAAGAGAAATTAAAGAAATTAGTAATCAAACCCTTGTAATAGGTATTTTATAGATTATTCCTGAAAAATAACGCGCCTCCTGAATACCAAAACCTAATATAATAGCGGATCCAATGCACATAAACATTAGGGCCTTAAATAAAGCATGAACTACAAGATGAAAAAATGCCAAATCTCCATTGCTAAAAGAGAGGGCTAGCCCCATTACACCTAACTGACTTAATGTTGAAAGCGCCACAATCTTTTTTAAGTCCGGCTCTAGAATAGCGCAAGTCCCGGCTATAACGCAAGTAAAACATGCTAACACCAATATAATACAAGATATTATAGCCCCTTCCATACCACCCCTAAAGCGAATTAATACAAATAAACCTGCTGTTACTAGAGTAGATGAATGCACAAGTGTAGATACTGGGGTAGGGGCGGCTATAGCCGCTGGTAACCAGGCAGAAAAGGGTATTTGAGCTCTTTTAGTTACTCTTCCTACTAAAATGATTAAACACAATAGTAACCCTAAACCTCTTTCCCTTAAACCACCAAACCTCATCAACATCCTTCCTGATATTATACCAATTCTTATAATAAATAGAACATCTCCAATTCGATTTGTTATTAAAGTTAGTATCCCAGCTGCTAGACTAGACTTTCTTTCATAGTAAATAACTAACAGAAAAGAAATTAGGCCTAACCCATCTCAACCTATTATCAGAGTAAATATATTCCCAGAAATTAGCAGGAGAAACATAGACCCAACAAATAAACCAATTAAATGAAGAAATCGATCTATATACACCTCCTCCCTTAAATAAAAGCACGAAAAAATAACTACCCTGCAAGAAATTAAAGCCACTACACAACCGAAACCTCTTCTATAGTAGTCTAGAAGAAACCTTAGTTCGTACTGAAACTCTCTTCCCAACATAAACCTTACGCATCACAACCCACCCCTTAGACTGAAGTATAGACAAAGGAGAAAAAGAAAAAAAAAAAAAAAAGAATAAAGTAATACCACTACCGCTTTCGCGTACCTAGTCCAAAATTGTATCTAATCAATTGTAAAAAGCGCCTTTAGGTAAAGCCTCAACTACAATTGGTATTTCTCTGTGCATCGCACCGCATAGCTCAGTACAAAATCCATAATACACTCCCGGTTCTTTCACCACTAAGCTAGAACTTCCCACTCGCCCTGGGACACAATCATTTTTGAACCCAAAACTTGGAATAAATCATGAATGGATAACATCTACCCTTCTATAAAGTACACGAATAAGAGTATTGATTGGTAGCACGCACCGATTATCGACATCTATATATAAAATTAGCGCATCAGCTCCCTCTTCCCAAGGAGTTATGTAAGAATCAAAACCTCCTTCTTTAGCACCTAAATTATACTCGTAAGATCAGTACCACTGATGACCAATGACCTTCAAATTCAGCTCATAACCCCCAGGCCGAAACCCAGATAAATATAAAAGGTTAAGAGAAGGAACACATAACATAAAAAGAAGGATTATTGGAATTCCTGTTCATAAAGTTTCAACTATATCATTATTAGTATATTCATTACAAAATCTTCTAACCTCTGCCCTGGAAAGAAGCATGTAGCCAAACCCGCTACAAACCACTGCTATAACAATAATACAAATAGCTATTACACCCCCATGATATAACATTATGTATTTTATATTAATAGTAACCGGGTCATTAAAATGCATTTGCTTATCTCATACCACTTACGGGGGGGAGGGTTGGGTCCCACATAAATACCACATCAAGATAACCCACTACATCTGGCACCCCCCGCTTAGAATCTCCCTTCGAGGGATCTGTCGCCTGACAAGCGACCGTTCTATTTTAAACTAAAACTCTCAGCAAGCAAGCAAACAGCCTATAGTTGAATTTGAAATTCAAAATCTTTTTTAGATTAACCTGCTACTACCTAAACTATAAAAATCCCTATTATTAAGATAAGTCCTCTTATAAAGTTAAATACAACATGCTCCCCTCTGTTAAAATAAGATCTTCTATCTAGCCGTTGCTCTACGCCCTTTAAATTTAAACAAATAAACATCCACCCATAGTATCCAACTCTAATAATAGAGCAGGCAATTAACACCCTTACTACTACCACAGATCCTCTAATTAAGTATTTTATACCTACTAACTTACCGAATCTACCAAGAAATGGAGGCAGACCCCCTAAAGATAGCATATAGCACGCCACCCTTAGGCTGTACCCAAACCCACGATTAGAAGAAACTATAATAGTTAAAAAAAGCAACAAGATATAAACCGAAAAGTATAATATAAAACCCACCCAATCAACTAAAGATAAAGCTACCAACCAACCGGAATGTGCTAAGGAAGAATACCCTAATAAAGGGCGTAATATTACCTGGCTTAAACCTCCTAATGCACCTACTAATCTTCTAACTAACCCAAAACTTAAAAAAACTGAAAAAGCACATGAAGGAAGCCCTACTCCCCTTAAAAAATAGAAAGGGGCAATTTTTTGTATGCCCAAGACCAGGAATAAACCCCCGCCCCTAAGAAACCCGGACACACTTGGCACCCAAGAATGAAAAGGGAAAACACCAATCTTTATTATTATACCTACTATAAAAAAGAACCATACTAACCATATAAAACCCTCTACGTAAACCCTAATAAAACTAACTAGTATAAAACCAGAGCCTACTACTTGGACCATAAAATATTTAAACGCAGACTCAACTTCTCCAGGCCTTCTTCCAACTAATAGAGGAATTACCCCAAAAAAACTAAGTTCCATCCCGCATCAAACACCAATTACCCTACTTCTTACACAGGTTAGAATTACTCCTAGAACTCTGACTCTCATAAATACTCCAGACCCCAAACTTACCGATCAAAAAATAACTGCTTTCACAGCACAAAAAACTCCATCACTTGCTTCTTCTTAGCATAACGCTTTTTATCCAAAAAATCAACTTTTACAAGTCCCCCTCTAGAATACCCTATAGGGTGAGGGTTACAAAAACAAATTCCTAATAAGCCAATAAGATAACATTGAAAACTAATTGCCAACACTTCATAAATGTTTCAAAAAAAGGCACCAATTAGTAAGAAAAACCAATTCAAAACCCCTCTCTCAAAATATGATCATGCACATAATATATCGCATATAACATATCTTACACAAGCCCCAAATGTGCCCCTAATTAGGAACCGAGCTCCAAAAGTAAACCCTCGAGTTATTCACCTAACTGCTTCTAGAATTATTATACCAAAAAAATATAAAGCATTTTTGGGGCCTAAAAAAATTCTAAAAAGAAAGTTCTTGGGGGAGCACAAACTGTAAGAGATTAGAGCATACCATCAAAGACCCATAGTAACCCTATAGATAAAAGCAGGGTCACGAGCCATATCATCAAAGTAGGGGAACATTCTTAAAAACCCAGTATACCCCACTACCAATCAAGAAGCGCAAATTATTGAACTAAACCCTGGGTCCCTAAATGGCTGCCTTCTTCGCATCTTACCAGGATCAAACTTATGAAGTCCAAGAAGTAATATTTCAATTCGATTACTTACTACTCAATAAGTAGCCCCGCTAGCGACCCAGCAAAAAAAATAAAGAGAAACTAGCCAGTATACTATAAACCATAATCCACCCATACCAGAAAATCGATCTAACCTAGAAAAAAGATCTAAAACCAAGAAAACTTTAAGCTTTTACTATTGCTTTCAGCTAATACACACTGAAGATTGGGATGCATTATGAGGTCCATAAGGATGTAAATCTTGTAACCACTCCACATCAACTCTATCAGAGAACACTAACGGGCGCTCCGAATAAAATCCCTCCCACAAAAGAAATAAAAATAAATATATTCTTACTAAAGATAACTCAGAACCAAACCTAGAAATATAGTTTCAAAAGAAATATCCGTCTGGGTAATGAGCGTATCGGCGAGGTATGCCTGTAATCCCTAAAAAATGCTGAGGGAAAAAAGTAAGGTTAACACCAACTACTATTAAGGCAAAATGAGCCTTTCTTCAAACCGGATTTAAACCTAGGCCTGTAACCAATGGAAATCAAAAATAAAAGGCACCAAAAATTCCGAAAACAGCCCCTATCCTTAAGACATAGTGAAAATGAGCTACTACGTAATATGTGTCATGAAGAACTACATCGAATGACGCTCTTGCTAAAATAATACCGGTTAAACCTCCTATCGTAAATAACCCAATAAATCCTAAAGATCATAGAGTTCTAGCTCGCCACTTGGTAAGCCCTCCTAAATAAGTGGCCCCCCATCTAAAGACCTTAATACCTGTGGGTACAGCAATCACTAAAGTTAAAGATCTAAAATAAGCCCGAGTATCTACATCTAACCCTACTGTAAACATATGGTGACCCCAAACAATGAACCCTAGAAATCCAATAGAAGCTATAGCATAAATTATTGGCACCTTACCAAACAATCTTTTCTTACCAGAATTACTTTGAACAATATGAGAAATTATACCGAACGCAGGCAGAATTAAAATGTAAACTTCAGGATGACCGAAAAATCAAAAGAGGTGTATAAACAAAATAGGATCACCTCCTCCTACCGGATCAAAAAACCTTGTAGCAAAATTTCGATCTAATAAAAGTATTGTTAAAGCGCCAGCTAACACAGGCATAGCGACAATTAATAATAGAGCCGTAATAGCTAGTGCGATAGGAAGCATAGGGATCTTATGAATTCCTCGATCTTTTTGACGCATATTAGCGCAAGTTCTGGCAAAATTCAACCTTGCTGCAATAGAAGAAACACCCCCTAAATGCAAAGAAAAAATTGCTATATCTATAGAAGGATCCGCAAGGAATTCAATTGAAGTTAATGGCGGATAAATAGTTCATCCTGAACCCACTCCACCCTCTACAAACCCAGACATAGCTAGAAGCATAAGGGCATTAGGAACAAACCAAAATCTTATGTTATTTAAACGGGGGAATTGTATATCCGGAATAGATAGTATTAAAGGAACTAATCAATTACCGAACCCCCCTATTATAACAGGCATTACTATGAAAAAAATTATAATTAATGCATGAGAGGTTACAATCACATTGTACAAATTATGGTTATGTAACCAAGAAGATGGGCGTGCTAACTCTGTACGAATTATTACCCTAAAAGAAGTACCTCTTAGACCAGCTCAAAAAGCTAGAAAAAAATATAACATCCCAATGTCCTTATGATTAGTACTATAGAACCACCGTTCCTTTCAACTTATAAACGAACCTAAATCGCTCAT